ATGCCCCAATGCGTTACAAAATTTCGATTTAGCCAACGATCCAACCAGAGGCATAATTGGAACAATACTATCAAACTTCTTAATAGCATTATTAATTAAAAATGTATTTTCTAGCATTTGACCGCGTACCATTGAAGGCTTTAGACGCACACTTGAACGATAACCCAGAAAGTCAAGGGAATGATTGGATAATTGGTTTATAGAAATCCTTCCTGGATAAGACCACAGGTAAAAATAAGATTTCCAGAAATTGAAAAAGTAATCTTTCCTTTTATTCATCAAAAGAAACGTCCCTTTTGAAGCAAGAATTGATTTTCCTTGATACCTAACATAATGCATGAAAGAATCTTTGAAGAACCATAAATTCGCTTGAAAAGTCCTGGCAAAGACTTCTGCAAGATGCTCTATTTTTCCATAGAAATATATTCGTTCAATAAGGGCTCCAGAAGATGTTGATCGTAAGTGAGAAGATTGGTTACGGAGAAATAGGAAGCCAGATTCATATTCACATACATAAGAAGTATATAGGAAGAAGAATAGTCTGTGATTTCTTTTTGAAAAAGAAGAACTGGCTTTCTTTGAATTTGAAGTAATAAGACTATCCCAATTATGACACTCATGGAGAAAGAATCTTAATAAATGCAAAGAGGAAGCATCTTTGATCCAATAGCGAAGAGCCTGAACCAAGATTTCCAGATGAGCTGGGTAAGGTATTAGTATATCTAATACATAATTTAAATGTGAAAAGTTGTCCTCTAAAAAAGAAAATATGGAATGAATTGATCGTAAATTATCGGATTTAACTACCCCTTTCCTTTCTAGGGAAGATATTAATCGCAGAGACAATGGAATTTCCATAATGGTTGAAGAAACCTCTGACATTACTTGCGAATAAAAATTCTTGTTGTGCCCCAAAAATGCAGTCTGTTTAGAATCATTAACAGAAAGAATCAAATGATTCTGTTGATACATTCGAATGATTAAACGTTTCACAATTAGTAAACTGGATTTATTGTCATAACCTGCATTTTCCAACAAAATCGATCCATTTAAACCATGATCATGAGCAAGTACATAAATATACTCCTGAAAGATAAGTGGATATAAGAAGTAGTGAGATCTATCTAGCCTTTGGAATTTCTCCATTTGAAAGTCTATTTAAATGAAAGGTAGAGGATTTTGGGGGTTCTAAATGATACATAGTGCGATACAGTCAAAACAAGGTATTATAGTACAAACCGAATAGATACCTCGGCTACAGATAAACTTATAAACAGATTCTCTATCCTCTCTTTTTCCCTTTAAAATTAAGTATTTATGTTCGTTTTCATTATAGGATAGCAAGATGATTAGAAACCCTTTACTTTTTTCAACCCAATCGCTCTTTTGATTTTGGAAATGTTTTTATCAATATACTGTTTCTTATACACATACTTCTCCATTATGGAATGGAGAGTGGTAATATTTAGGATTCATTAAAAAATCAAGAATACATTCCTGGGAGAAAGCCTTCCCGTATTGGGCACTAATATTTTTTTTAACGTCTAATTAGATCGGGTAATCATTCAAATTAAGAACGGAAGCTCGTTGCTTTTTCTTTCCCTATAATCAAAATGAAATGAATTGAAGCCGTGGGGCCCTATCCATTTATTAATTCGACCCAACTTGAAATTGACTTCGATTTGCTCCCTTTGAATAATTTAAATGAATAATTGAAATTTTAAATGAAGGCTTTGTATCGAGCCGGAAAGAATAAAATATTCTCAGAACTCTTAATTGATACGACATGCTATTTTTTCCATTCATTCCCTTTCAGGATCAGTCGTGGTCTTCCAAACTTTACCGATGGTATGGACGAATCCCTCGCTTCATCTAAATGTGTAAAAGATCCTAGCCGCACTTAAAAGCCGAGTACTCTACCGTTGAGTTAGCAACCCAAATAGAAAAAAGGTATGTAGATACAATCAGAATAAAACAAAATGATTAAATCAAAGCATTAATCTACATCTACGAAATAAAAAAGATATAAAAAATTTTTCTAATATATTTGGAACATAAAAATGACTAAATCAGATGAAAAAAGAAAAAATTTCCCGATCAAATCAAAAAAAGAAATAAATGTAAAAAATGCTGGACCATCCCCTATTTCTATGTTATCCACTTTTTCAATCAAAAATCCGAGGAGCAAAGCTAATCCAACGAACCCATCATTTGAATCAACAGGTAAAAAAGAAAACCTATGGGACGGAAATAAATAGAGCTGCTTATCACGATGAATTATATTTGTTCGATACAATATTGTCAATATAAAGGTTAATAAAAGAATACGATGGAAAAAATACAAGAACTAAAATTGAAATAATAGTAAAAAAAAGACTTGTGTTGGATTGGCACTGCATATGCATATATACTAAAAATTTTAGTTTAGATGGAGAATAAATAAAGAAAAAGTAGAAAAAGGATTTATGCAATCAATAGTGTATTGAATCCATATAGAATAAGTCGACTAAAGTAAGTCGAATACAGAACTTCGATTCCTTTTTTCTTACTTGGTATTCGAGTTCGAATGAAAACCACCCGATTGCAGGTTGCAGGTAATGCCATCATTTTCTATTTTGTAAGGATTCATCAAAGTTAGAAAAAGATTCTATAAAAGCAATGATAAATAGATACGAATAGAGCAAGAAAAGAAGGAAATAAAAAACATAGTATAGAAAAGATATCCAAAATGATATAGAAATCACTATCCTATCCTTAGTTTTTATTTCCTTAATTTAATTGAATTTCGTTTGATTAGGGCCAAGTTCCTTAAAAACCTCTGCCTTTTTTAAAATATCCTGAACAGTTCCTGTAGGCTGAGCGCCCTTTTCAAGGAAATAGAGAATCGCGGGAACGTTTAAATAAGTTTGATTCTTGATAGGATCATAAAAACCCACTTTCCGAAGATCTCTTCCTTCTCTTCGAGATCGAACATCAATTGCAACGATTCGATAGACGGCTCATCGGGATAGATGTAGATAAAAAAGAACCCCCCCCCTAGAACCGTATAAGAAGTTTTCTCCTCGTACGGCTCGATAAAAAACGATTCTAATTTTATCCATAGACAAAAATTAGAATAAATAGGATAGGAAAGGAATCCGTAAAATAAATTAGTCTATAATTTAACTCATAGTCATTTTTATTTAGCTTCCTTCCTGAAAAAAATCATTTGTACTCATAACTCAAGTTCAAAAATTCTCAAATATCTTAAAGAAATTAAGATTTTTCTTTTTTTGAGTGGTCTTTAACCCCCCCCCTTTTTTTCGTCTCATTTCAAATATATTTGGATTCTTTATTTGGATCCGTGAGACAATTGAAGTGGTGTTTCCTTGTTCTGGGATCCTTTATCTTGGTTTTAAATCATTGGGTTTAGACATTACTTCGGTGCTTCTTAATCCTTTCAAAATGGTAGCAACATACCCCTTTTGTGATTTCTTTCTATCAAAGAATCATACCGATGGTTGATTCGTGCGCGATACACTGTGGATCGAAAAAGTTTTAGCCGTTCCAACAAATTTTTTTGAATTGAAAAATTTGCTCGAATCGGATCCTTTCTATTTCTATATCGAAGATATACTTACGAAGTTGTTCCAATTTATTGATTGGCATTAACCCTAGATCGTTGCCCCTGAGAAATTCATCAATACTTTCTACTCGAGCTCCATCACGAACTATTTACATATTTACATTAAAACCCAATCAAAAAAAGAAGGATTCTAGTAGAATAGAAAAACGACGTCGAGCCAAGAGCACCTTCATTCCTATATAAAATGGTGGATGTAAGAATAAGAATCCACACCGGATCGTGTCCTTCAAGTCGCACGTTGCTTTCTACCACATCGTTTTAAACGAAGTTTTACCATAACATTCCTCTAATTTGGAACCAGTATGGAATTGATTCAATTGTGGAATCATGAATAGTCATTGGTTCAGTCGGTACAGAGACACAGTCATTTCTATTTTTTCTTATCTACATAGATAATAAAATAGATAATAAAGATCAAAAAAATTTTTCTGAATAAATATTAGCAAGACCCCGTTTTTTTGTATGAATGGAACTTTTTCTATAAATCTCTATCTCAAAAAAATGTCTAACAGAAATATCCAGAAATCTAAATATAGAAATAAAATAACTAACAGAAATCACACGAATAAATAAATTCTATTTGACTCTGCCTCTTCAAGTGACTCAATAAGATAGACTGACCCGTTCCAACTTCCCAAAACTTCCCAAAGATTCAATCCATAAAGAATCATTACAAATCTTTATACTTGAATTTGAGTCATGTTTTACAGTAAAGACTCCATTTGGTTATCATAAAAAAGATAATTTTCTGTTTCTTTTCGAATGGAATTGTCAATGATGTAAAGCAAATAATCTAAATAGATCGAACAATAAAAAGAAATATCATTGTTAAATATTTCAATTTTAATCTTTTAGGAATGCAAATTCTTTTTCACAAAAATGGAAAGACTTTTTGTCACTGAAATAGGATAACAATACATACCTATAAGCTAAGCACTTCCTCTTTTATATGTATTTTCATATTCATATTTTGTTTAACCTGAGGTTAAGTAATCCTTCTACAGATCTATGCCCCATCTTATCTTTATCTGGATCATAAAAGGGTTTAGTTCCTTTTGCATGTAATTTGAACTCGATTTAGTTCAGTTTGTAAAAAATTAAGATATGATTTCGAAAAGAATCATTCATTAAGATATGATTTCGAAAAGAATCATTCAAAATCAAAAAAGAAAGAGGAATCATATTCTATCCAATATTAGACCTTGAAACAGAACCTTGTTGAACAAAAAAGAAGTATTCGGATACAAGGGATATGCTCTGGGACGGAAGGATTCGAACCTCCGAATAGCGGGACCAAAACCCGTTGCCTTACCGCTTGGCTACGCCCCATTTCTATTTTTATTGGACACTAATACTAATAAAGAATAATATTGGTATTAAGTGTTCGTCAATTCCAGTCCAACTATCTATAGAAAATCTTTCTCCTTTATAGAATTGATTATAGATTCGTTGCTAGAATTTTGACATGTGTATATCTAGAATTCAACTGAATTTATTGATCATTATATATAATTCAATTAAGATATTGTATGAAAGTATGATTTTTTCTATTCTCCTTTGAGAATTGGAGGATTTTTGATTGAGTGGAAAAAGAAGGATTTTTTTGTCTACCTTACTTTCTTCATTTTTCCTTATATCAATAACTCAATCAAAATGCAATTATCTCGACGAAAAAAAATGTCTGTTATGCTTAATATCTTTAGTTTGATCTGTCTTAATTCTGCCCTTTATCCGAGTAGTCTTTTCTTCGCCAAATTGCCCGAAGCCTATGCTTTTTTGAATCCAATCGTAGATGTTATGCCAGTCATACCCCTGTTCTTTTTTCTTTTAGCCTTTGTTTGGCAAGCTGCTGTAAGTTTTCGATAAGATCTTTAATAGTATCCTAGAAAATTCATTTTTTTTGATAAAAATGATAACAATCGAGAAGATCAAATAAGTCTGACAGTATGAACCTTCAATTCAAACATTGAAATTTCGGATAGCCGCAAAAAATCCGGCTCGCCCCATTTCCCGATTTTAATCCTTTTTCTCCTTTTTTCGGCGAAATACCTTATTAGCTTAGGGTCGCTTACAATATCTAATTGTCGGTATGAAAGTGATTTGTGGTAATCAAAGACTCTTATTAAAAATTTCAACTTCATTTGAATTTCTGAACATTCTTTTCTATTTCTATAATTCATTTCTTGGTGTCAAAATAGGATATGTGATATAAAAAAGGAGGATCTATTATCTTTTCTTTTCTCGTTTTTTTTTCAAAAAATGATCTTGGAGGTTGTGTAATGCTTACTCTCAAACTTTTCGTTTACACAGTAGTAATATTCTTTGTTTCTCTCTTCATCTTTGGATTCCTATCCAATGATCCAGGACGTAATCCTGGACGTGAAGAATAAAATAAAAATTTCGTTTTTGTTGCTTAATTTTACAATTTTCTTAATATTTTATTTTAGCTATTCCACACATTTCACTAGGAAAAAAATAAACAGGGATTTGCTAAATTTGAAAGAAAAAAATAGAAAGTCATCAACGGAAACGGAAAGAGAGGGATTCGAACCCTCGGTACGAATAACTCGTACAACGGATTAGCAATCCGCCGCTTTCGTCCACTCAGCCATCTCTCCCAATTGAAAAAGATAATTACTATGTTACATTACACATCAAATAAGGATTAAAGAAAGTATTTCTTTCACATTCTTTATCGTTATTATAGAATTAGCAATTCCATTTAGATGCTCGAAAGATCCAAATAGAAAAAGAAATAAAGAAGACCTTCTTGCTTTTATTTTGTTCGAAGCGCCCTTTTGGCCTGGCCCGGTCAATACCCAGCCGGGCCTTTTTTTGTTCCAAAAAATTCCCTTTCTTTTTTATTTATAGGCAACATACTCTAAATAGCCAATTTTGTATCTTTGTAACAATTTCCGTTCTGGGGTTTACATATACTTATCATTTTTGTTATAATGGAAATTGAGAAGGATTTTTGATTCAAAAGAATCAATTAAGTATGTATCAATTTGTATTTTCTTATGTCATTAGGCAAACCAAATTTTAGATTCAAATCCAATAATCATTCACGAATTCTCAGTCAACGAATAGTTAATGGTTCCCATTTGTCATCAATTTTGGTTTTTTTGAGTGAAAATATACATTTTCTTTTTCAATATAAAAGTGAGGGGAAGCTTTTTGGCATTGTGTGTTTTGAGATACTATATAATCAATCGAAGGGGTAGATCAAAGACAATCAAAAGGGGAAAAATGGTTTCTTTTCTAATTTTTCTAAATTAAAAAAAGGATTAAAAACAGGATGCAAGTACAAAAACTAAAATTTAGTAATACAACCCAAAAAGGGAAATTTTGATCCTATTGTGTATCGTTTTGGCGGCATGGCCGAGTGGTAAGGCGGGGGACTGCAAATCCTTTTTCCCCAGTTCAAATCCGGGTGCCGCCTCATCAACAAACGAATCGAAATCTCTTATTCTGTTCTGCTGATATAACTCAACCAAATTTTATCCAGCAGAACAGAATAAGGGGACTATTAATACTTGATTGATTCTAAACATCCGTTCTGGATATTTTGTAAATCAATTTTTGAATCGAAAATGAAAAGAAAGATTGTCATGGTCGAAGCAAGACTTCCCGATTCCTTTCTACTACTAATGTAATGTCTACTGATTGGGTTTGGATAGCCGGCAGATAATTTAACTACTGGTTGGGGGAAGTTCTTTCTATACTATAATCTACATATATAGACTCGCGAGAATCTCTGAGTGTTTAGGCATTCAATCACTATTAGATTGAGATGGATAATTTCCTTTTTTATAGAAAATAAAAAGTGAAAAAAAAATTTTTAACCCCTCGTCAAAAGTATAATATACTATCTCTCAACTCCTTCAGAGAGACAATCGGGAAAGGGTACGTATTAGATCAAATAGGAAAATTTTGTAATAGATAGCAATTGATCTATTTTTACTTTGAAGGGCAATAAAAAATGAATGGACCCTCTTATTTATTTTATTACTAGATGTTCCATTAGTAACATTCCTTTGTAATGTTATTTTTTATTTTACTTGTGTTTAGTCTTTCCCGATTAGAAATAATATAGGAATTTTTGAAATGGATTTATTTGATTGGTTCATCAATAGTGTTCGGCCAGAATCCCTTTTTGACTCTGGACCATTAATTCTACTATTATTAGTGAGCAATAATGGAATAATTCTATCATAGAGATAAGGGACATAATTCACATGGATATAGTAAGTCTCGCTTGGGCTGCTTTAATGGTAGTCTTTACATTTTCCCTTTCACTCGTAGTATGGGGAAGAAGTGGACTTTAGAAGCACTCCTAATTTAGTTGAGGAATGAAACGGTATCAATTGTTTTATAGATCGTTCTGCAACGCATTTTTGATTTGAAAATTATTTCAATTCAAATCAAAATATCTTCATTTTCAAATTCCATTGGATTCTAGTGGAGAAATATATTCTATAACAGTAAAACAATTATTTCAGATTCATCGGAATAAATAGATGTATCAAACGAACTAGAATTGGGTCCTACGTCAATTACATATATGGATTAATAATTACATCTATTGAAGATAGAAGCTAATATTGAAGATAGAAGCTAATATAGTATACCAACTTTATTAGAAACAATTTTATACACTATTATAACACTAATAGAGAGTATGGTAAGTAAGAAATAAATTTCTTACTTACCATACTCTCGGATCTCATAGAAGACCGCCGATGATAGCCCGTTGATTTCATTTAAGACGTAAAAATAGAATACTTTTCATTTGATTTCTTCAACTATTGATAAGAATTCAGAAGTCAAGTTTCATTTAAAGTAATTAATCATTTTGACTGACTGTTTTTACGTAAATTATAAGTAGAAAAGCAGTAGGAACTAAAATGAACAGTGCAGTAGCAATAAATGCAAGAATATTTACTTCCATAATCTCATCGTTTTTTTATTTCACAATAACTCGGGATTTAATCCCATAGAGATGATAAATCTTTCACCTGTCAATTCAATGAATGCATTACCTATCGATGATCTTGAATCGGATCAATATCATGAATAACAATATCTGAGCTATTAAATTAATTCGTCGTCGAGAATTGAATAGTATAACATACGAACATCTTTTATCCATACCAAATCCAATCTTGGATTCCCGGACCAACCAAAAGTTGCTTTACTTTCTGTATCCTTCTTTTCTGTTCTTTCTTTTCTATAACCTACCTTAGGTCTTCCTTATAGAACCATCAAACGAAACGAAATCTAACCGCCCGTCCGAACTACAAAACCCCAACAAACAATACAAACGAAGTGGAAAAAGAGAGGAATTAGGTTCTAAATTTTAATTATCTAAATTTCTTTGGAAGACAAGGAAGTATGAGAAAGATGAGTCGCAGGAGAAAAGATGGAATATTCTATCAACTTCACTATTTTAGTTATTTTCATTTTAGTTTAGGGTTTGTTCTTTCTTCGACAGAATCCTGAAAAAAAGAAGGGAAACCCCTTCGGAATTCAATTATGCTCTCTGTCCCTTCTTTCACAGATTTCACAGAAAATGGAGAGGCGAATTGATGTACTTATTGGATCCGTCGGGACTGACGGGGCTCGAACCCGCAACGTCCGCCTTGACAGGGCGGTGCTCTTGCCTATTGAACTACAATCCCAGGGAAATAAGAAGAGATCTAGCAGAAATTTTGGATTCCTTTTTATTCTCTCGTATCAGGTATTTATTAAGAACAAGAGTGTTCTACCATCTGATAGTAGATTGACAAATTGTTGGGCCGAGCTGGATTTGAACCAGCGTAGACATATTGTCAACGAATTTACAGTCCGTCCCCATTAACCACTCGGGCATCGACCCAACGCCTAATTTATTTTAGACGTTCCACAATATTGTCCCCAGGCAGATTTGATAAATACATATCACTTGATCTAAAATACAAAGTCCCACTGAGTAGACTATTAGGTAGACTATTAGAAGGACTTGACAAATATAGATCACTTGATAGAAAATCCCACTCCTATCGTCTTGAGTCTTAGTATACCCCCAGAGGGACTTGAACCCTCGTTTTCTCCGTGAAAAAGAGAGGTCGTAACCGCTGGACCATAGGGGCCTATGGCCACCTTGATTCAAAAAGAAACTCGAAATAATAGGTCCCGGCCACCTCTAATAAAAAAGCACTAGAAATACAATAGGTAATAAGAAGAATACCATAGGTAATTAATGCCTAAGGCCGCCTTAACTTCTTAACTTAAAATAACTCAGGGCGAGAGCCGCCTTTAGGAGATGAATCAAACCGAAAAACTCGTTAACTATTCTGGAGGTTAATGGTAATCAAACTTTACCATTTACAATCT